AATGGATCGAACTGCTGTACATATCGTCCTCGGAAGGAAAGGAAGTCGTGGGTTGCCGTCTTTTCTTGTTGTTCTTTCTGTCTTTTCTTGTTCTGATTCTACTGGAAAGTAATTCACGGGGTATGTATTCATTCCTCCTTCTTTATCTTTTTCTTAAATTGTTGTTTGTTTTGCAGTTTATTATCATTTTACTGCGACTATAGATTCAACTTCAAGGTAGTTAGGGGCTTCCTTTCCTCAAAGGAAGTAATGAACGAGGTCTTCGACCACAATTGCTAGCTAAGTAGTTCCGCTGCTAAGGCGCGAAGGTCTTGTTACTAGTGGAAAGAATTCGATTCCTCCGTAAATCGCTATTTCTTCAGAGAAAAGTAAGAAAAAAGGGAGCAGCGGAAGCCCGAGCAGAAGCCAAACCCTTTGTATCTCTTCACTTCACTCGTTAACTCTAATAACCGGGGGCATATGTAACGCCTTGATTTAAGGGTGGCCCTACCAAGAGTGCCTTAAATGCCTTATTTAGATAGGCGAAGCAGCGCGACTGAAAGGAGATATTCCATATCGACGGAAAGGGGGTAACTAGACTAAAAGGAGAGGTCACTCCTCCGTCGGCCTAAGGACTGGTACAGTGGTTTGAAAGCAGCAATTCCAATAGACTTATTGGTGTGGGATACGAACGGTATTTCAAGTCTTCTTAACACCCAAGAGTATAGAATAAGTTTCTTACAGTACAACCACTCTTTCTATCACTTGTTGTACTCGTGATGAGGTACAAACGAGAAATTACTTACCTTTGGAAAGGCAAAGCAGAATCTTTTAAGAATGCTTCCGCTTCTTTCGTTAATTGACCCCGGGATTCTAGTAATCCAGATTTTATACAAAGAAAGACCCGCGATGGCTTGTGGAAACGGTTTTAAAGCCCCTTTTTGGCCCATTCAAATAGACTTCCTCCCGGGCGTTAAGCTCGATATTACATATTTCCTCTCCCTTCCCTCTTGCCTTGTTCTCATTCCCAAGGGCTTTCCCGTCGAGAATAGACCTTTATTAAGTTTAATCGCCTGGAATCATGACACTCCGTTTAGACCTATCTGAAAAAACAGAAGAATCGGCCTTACAAGGCAAGATATGGGTTCCAAGCTGAGTCAAGGTGTCTATTTAGTCTGCTGCTCCCGGGGTTCTTTTTCGGCGAAATGCTTGGCACGATAGTCATCAACTTGGAAGCCCTAGTAGTGACACAATTTATTGAGTTTTAGGTAGCTAGTCTGAGTCCCAAGTGACCAGAGGAAGTCATCCCTCCGGGGAAAGGAATGCAGTTTTTTTGCTCGAGTAAGTAGGAGAAATATCAACAATAAGATGCGTATCCGCAAACAGATAAAATGCAAAATGCGCGCCGATCGGTAGATCGTAAGAGTCTGTCACTATTTCGTGCCTCAAAGCGATAGCTAGAAATTCTCCCGATCTTCGTTTTGATTTGGGAGGTGCTAAATAATAGGCATGTTCACACCATGAACAAATAGCATTTCTCAACTAGCCTTCTGTTCCTGCCCATTAATGAATCTCAAAGCCCCAAAGAGTACAGCGTGTTCGCGGATGGTAAATTACGAATCACAAGAGAAATTTCTGGCGGGAAGTCGGATGGTCTACTTCTGGGAGGTCGCCCACTCTATCCGAAAAGTAATAAGAAGATCCTGGATATACCGAAGCCGTCGACACTTGCCGTGATGATGGTGTGTGATACTCCGTAGCGAGAGTAGCTATTTTCTATATGATATGAAATTTCAGCACTTTTTTCTTGTTATATACAGTGAGCTTCTATCCGGGATGGCGGGTCGTACTCGGGAGCGTTCCATCGAACTAGAGCGCTCGAAGAGAATCCGTAAGATAAGTCCCCAAAACGCAAATAACGAAAAACAATCAAAGAAAAAGGAGTGATTAAAGCCAAGCTAGCTAGTTATTCCCGCGGGTAAGAAAGAAATGAATGCTCTTTTTGGAAAATGTAGAATAATAGACAGACCGAGACGAAAGCCAAAGGTCAATCTCCAGAAAAACGTAATTTCTTGAAAAAGAAAAGGTAGTGGATTGGCAGCTCCGAATTCCATCAGCATATGGCCCGCAATAAAAGACTGAAAGCCTGAGGGCAAGACTGTCAGTTAGATGTAAGATCGAAAGATATTCACGGCTAATAAGATTGATTCAATTGGCATTGACATAATAAGAATATTTCGTCCGCAACCAACCCGCAAAAGCATTAAGACAGCTTACAAAGATATATGTAAAGCCGGAAGGCCCCGCTGAAAGTAGATGGGATTCTTGAAGACCGTACGGAAGTGCGGATGAATCGACCAAGGAATAGCCTTTTGTGCAGTAGGGCTTGTTGAGTTTAGTCCACCTTTGGGGCTGAAGAAGAAGCCGGTCAATGGAAAGCAGAAGTGGATCCTCACAGATCCTGACAAGAGTCCAGAGTGGATCAAAAACCGAGAAAGAAAGTGAGATTTCGGTAATCCCTTGGTTCACTCCTTGGGGGAGGTAATATGGAATATCTCGCCCTATAAACAAGGAAACAAGTAGAGGTTCCGAAAGAAACTGAAACAGAGAGGTTATGGAATAAATTTAATGCCCTGCATATTGTCTTTTCTTTTCACACGTATAAAAGAGTTCTAGTTCGGTAAGCGAACTTTTGTAACTTACTCTCAACCACTTGCCAATCATTCATTGGAATAATAAATGCAGCTAGCTCGCTTAAGTATTAATAAGTGGGAGATAAAGAAGTCGCTCGGCTATCAAGGACAAGGAGAGGAAGAAAAAAGCTCGACTGAAAGGTTCCGAAGGAAAGAGCTCGTGATGACCAGTCTCTTGTCCATACACTCTTGTAACAGCGATTTAAAGCCGCGGAACTAGTGTTACACTAGTAGAAAGTCTCTACTCACTAAATAAATATGAAACTATAAGTCCTAACCTGGTGGTAAGCTTTGTTCCTGGTAGGCGTATCTCAGACAATATCATTATAGGTCAAGAGGTTTTACATAACACGAATCGCGGGGTTCATTGATAGGCATTCAGCATCAGAATTCGCCCTACAAGAGATCTTTTTCTTCGTAACCTTGTCACTTTCCGGAAGTAGTAGTAAGAGGTGCGAAGCGAAAGAAGAGACCAAGGCGTTAAATAGACTCTCTGGCTTTGGGTTACCGCGGATTGGTGAACAAGAGCCCTATACAGAGTCACTCTACTGTATAGAGAGGAATGCATGCAATATGAGAAACTGCTATCTTGCACTCTTCCTTGCAGCGCGAACATAGGACAAGAGATGAAGCCTCAGGCTTTTCTGGCTGTCCTTCCAAAGAGAAAGAGTTGGTCTCCTCGGAATCTTTCTTCCTTTTCCCTCAAGTCTCGTGATCCTAATGGAAAGAAAGGCTCTATTTGCTTTTGCTCTTTCCTCGTTCTACCGGACGTATGGAGTATAGCCAAGTGGTAAGGCTGAGGGTTTTGGAACCGCTATTCGGAGGTTCTAATCCTTTTTCTCCACTTGCATTCACTACTAGTTAATTCCCTGTAACAGTAAGCGCTTACCGTAGCGCCCTATCATAACATGAGCTTATTGAGCGATTCTGATGCCTTAACCCGTTGTTACAGGGACATCGTTCATCCCTATTATACGTGCTTTCATGCATGCTCTTATTTACGCGAGGTGTCCTATGCGAAGTAGACCGTTCTCTCCTTCCTTTATTATTATAATAGTTCCATAACTCTCTTATTTCATTGTGACAGAGGCGCCAAAGGCGGATAAACAAGACCGGAGCAGAACCACTAAGCGGGCAGAGCGGCAGAACAAGAGAGCAAGACTTAATAGCTTAGCTGCGAGCGGCTCTTAAAGAACGAAGTTACAGAGTAAGGGGCAAAATGGCTCAACTGAAAGGGGAGGATATAATGATAATTAACTGCAAAACAAGGCCCAGAGGGCAGAACAGCACTTGCCCTATCTTTCAGATCTGGTTATTTTTGACGTAAAATAAAGGTAATAACAAGATCTCACGCTAAACGGCTGCTGACGAACCGCTCATAGACCAACAACCTTAGCAGTTCTCTCAACTCCCGTCTTGCAATTACAATAAGAATCACTCTTTGCCTAAGCTAAGAGTGATTGACTAAACTATGCGGAAAGCCGGGAATCCTCCCTATCAGTAATAGCATAGGTTATTGAAGAACTAGCTTCTTAACTTTAAAGAAGCACGCCCTTTCTATCACTAAACTATGGCACTAACTCTATTGGAATTCCCTCTAATGACTAAAGCAAAGGAGAGTTTCCGATCAGATGTATAAATCCCGTGTCACAAGCCTATACTTTATCTTTATTTATATTTATAAAGTGTCACCGGTTGTACGACCCTTATTATTTTACAAAATCTATTCGTAAGTACAGACTAGTCATCACCTACGAGGGTTCCACCATCGAGTATTAGTTAAGGACTTATACTAATTGAGTGACTTGCATTGTGCCCGGTACAGCAAGTTTCATTCATGCCTTCGGTTACTGAACAACTCTATTACAAGTCTAGTGAACAACTGCCAAGGTTCTGAAAGAAAGCCACTCGCCCTATTGACTAAAGGCGAGGTTCCGAAGGAAAGGAAGTCGACTGTGAACAGGGTATGAAATTACCTTAGCGCGTTAATCGAGCAAGCTGTTTAGCTCCCTAGCCAGAGCTCTTTAGCAGTTAATTATAATTATTATGTCAATACCAGTGGAATTCATATGCTTGCTGTGAGCGGCTTCCGGAGGAAGTCTAGGATTCTTAGCAGCCCTGGCACTAAGGTAGCTATCTGATTCGTCTGTGGTTTTATTTTATAGTTAACTAGTGTCAAGGATTGGCGGATTAAGAAAAGCTGCCTCTTGCTAAATAGGAGGTAAGGACCTCGCTTATTGCTCTCTTTCCCTGCTGCTAAGGCAGCTATCTATGCATCTACGGGCGAGTGGGTAATACCACTGGAAAGGATTCCATTTGTTTGTCTAGTTGTTGGGTTGCTAGGAGGTAGAAAGAACTCTAAGAATGCTAGTTCTTACAGTACTTATTTAAAACCTCCAATCGGTATGAGATACCCGGAATGGGGGATAGACACCTTACTCCTCGCCTTATAGTAAACCTTCTAATCGGGGACAAAAGAACTTGTGGAGTTGGAATCAAACTAAAGGGATCCGGTCTTGCATTGTATTTGCCTAGTATTTGCCTAACAAGGGATTCCACATAGGTCGCCATGTTAAATTACATTCGTTCGGATGGTTCCAAAACATTGATCGAAGTATGCCCCGAACCCCCTATCTCCCTTCCTACATGCAATATAGGACTGCTTTTTTTAAGTTTAAGCCTTCTCTTCCTTCCCCGTGACTTGCCTTTCATTTACTTGACAGGGAATGCCAACGAGATCTCGTGATAGCTTTGACTCAGTAAGCTCATCAGCTACGGCTCAGTTAGCGCGGGTGGAAGTTCGCTTCAACGCGGTTTTTGTTTGCGGACAAACTCTCTACCCTTGGGAATGCACTATAGCCATGCTTGAAGCCGGCTCTCCTTATATTAAACATATTCTTTTTTCTGGAGAGGAAAAAAGAATTCCTTTGCGGCTTACCGCTTACCTATCTTTCTCCAAACCCTCTCCTGGCCGGGCAATACGGCTTTTAGGCCTATTCTTTCTGGCTTCGTAATGACGAGTATACAAACTCATACCTTGGTATAAAACCAAAATTTCTATACTGTGTCGAATGCAATAGATACAAGTATCAATGAGCTTTCGATCCTGGAGCTTTAGGGTTAGTTCTAGACAAGAAGTCACTGGGACGCAGATATGTTGTACCTTGAGCTTTCTTTCAATCCGATACCTCCCGCTGGTTCCCTATAGCCACTCATGGGCTAAGTCTACCGGTTATCTATAGCTGTTACAGTGAGCTGGTTCTATATACCAGGTTATAGCGGACTGGCCCTCTACTCTAGTCAGCTTTCTATCTCTTTCTCCGGGCAGGCAAATCATCGAAGTCAAGAAGAAGTGATGGGCCAGATATCGATATCAAATCCATAAGCGTTAAGAAAATCCTAAATATGCTGACCGTAAACGAACTTATATTCTCCCCCGATGCAGTTAGCTCAAAAGGGAGTTCAGTCACTTCCGGATCCGGATTCAATGATTGTTGAGTGAACGAAGCCAAGTGGCTTGAGAGATGCGAAACCTTAAGTGGCGGATGAGTGCGGACTGAAAGAAGGCGGAACATGGATCCGTACGGGGAGAAGAGAATCTAAACTAGACCGATTGGACTGCTTTCAAAGGGGGGCGGATGCCTATTTGTATTTGAACTAATTAGAATCTCGTGACCGGCTCGATCAGCTCCGATGGATGACTATCACTTACTCTTTTCCCTACGACCGGCTGTTCTTCTTGAATCAGTTGCATTTACCGTATCGGTATTAAAAGTAGTTATGGAGACAAGAGCTTCTTTCCGATGTTCAAGAAAGCCTTTCTCGAGAGTCGGCTTTAGTGATATCAGATTCTTCCGGATCTTCATCTTAGCTGGTAGGTGACCAGGCACAATCTTATTAGCTGGTCTTGCTGGCTCTCCTCTTGCTTCCGGTTCCTTCTGAGATCTTGACCATCGAAGCTCTGCGAACGGATTCTTTTCGGCATGTAAGTGAAGGTGAATCGAATGGTTAGTTCTTCCAAGTATTCCCTATCGGGAATCCACTTGGTCTTCCACAGTTTGGCATATCATGAGGACAGAGTCTCCATATACTAGTATTATCATATCATAGGTGTTATACCAAATATAACAAAAAAGAAAAATATGGGAACTCCACCTTAGCTTTCAACCTTGGTGAAGGGTCTGATCTTTCCTTTAGGCAGGAAGTGAGGACTTCATCCTAGCTCTAGCTTGAGAAAGGGGGCTTTACCTAGCTACAAAACCAATCTTGGACAATTGTTTTGATGAACTGTCACTAAACTAAAAAAGAAAGAAGAGAAAGACTTTTTGCGACAACATAAACACAAATGAAATCACGTTGAATTGCGTAGATAAACAAAACAAAAAAAATAACCACTTCGAGCTGAAAGAAAGAATGGCTTTTTGGTCCCTTTCGTCCAGTGGTAAGGACACCGGCTTTTCGCGTCGAAGACACGGGTTCGACTCCCGTAAGGGATAGGTCACTATGGACGAGTTCGGATTTGCTAAGAGAATCCCCTGTACTAGTCCCCCTTGATCAAATTGCAAGGGAAGTGGAAGTTTGAGTTTCTTTTGATGTCGCTGCGCTGAGAGTTCTCTTGTTAGTTCCCCCCAAGCCATCGGGAAATATTCATATTGCTGCTTTTTACGTTTACAAAGACGAGGCAAGAGATGATAGGATGAAGATAGCTGCTTTCATAGACGCAGGGGAAAAGGTGCTTCCTCTATATAGGACCGGGAATTCCGAAACGAAAGAGAAAGTGGCACATCTATCTTAGCCAACCAAGGAAGACATCTCGCATATCGCACATGAAAGGGAAGCGCATCTCTTCAAGTCAGTTCAGTGATACGAAGGTAGGCAACTCTCAAAGGTAACTCTGGCTCTAGAAGCCAACCCATTTGAATGCTTTACTTTGACTCTGTTACTCTTTGACTTGGGGTAACCACTGTTTAGCTTAGTTTGCTTTGATCCTCTACCTACTCTAACAGGGCATTTCGTTAGGTTGGTATGTTATTTAAGGAAGAACTGGGTATTTCGGTTATTTCTTTATAGAGAAAAGAGAAAGGACAAAAATCGTTGATCTCATTAAACTTTACCTTTTGTCTGTGGTGAGGGTGACCTTGTTCAAAAATGGTTTGGTGTGCCCTTTCCTATGGTGTCTCTTCTGTGCTAGCTAGTATAAGTCTTGGTGCTTTTGTTTTAGTAAGGCCAATAGGAGAGGATTCAATGGATTAAAAATGTTTGTACACCATGATATTAATGGGGTCATGGATCCTGTCTATACTCGTGGGCTCCAATCGGAATTGGACCAAACTCCTGCGGAATCCCTCCCGGAAAAGCTCGACTTTATGATGCATAGGGAGTACGCGTGGTTTAACCTCCCGCTGCACGACAAGGGAGGAAGTTCCGCGGACTAAGATTCCATTCGAAGTAAGGTAACAAGATTCGATGTTGCACCACCTTCAACTCGATCCGGAGTTTTTCGAGAAAAGGTCCTATCCTTCAATATCATGATTGGGTCGACCAGGCCAGATCATGAGTGAAATATCATGATCGAGTCGACCAGGCCAGATCATGAGTGAATAGAAAATCGAAAACGTACATAGCTGTTCCAGCCGAAATACTTGGAATAATTCTACCACTTCTACTAGGAGTAGCCTTTTTAGTGCTAGCTGAACGTAAAGTAATGGCTTTTGTGCAACGTCGAAAGGGTCCTGATGTAGTGGGAGCTTTCGGATTGTTACAACCTCTAGCGGATGGTTTGAAATTGATTCTAAAAGAACCTATTTCGCCAAGTAGTGCTAATTTCTCCCTTTTTAGAATGGCTCCAGTGACTACATTTATGTTAAGTCTGGTTGCTCGGGCCGTTGTACCTTTTGATTATGGTATGGTATTGTCAGATTCGAACATAGGGCTACTTTATTTGTTTGCCATATCTTCGCTAGGTGTTTATGGAATTATTATAGCAGGTTGGTCTAGTAATTAGGGGGCGGCCGTTCGGTCGCCTATGATACTAGGACCAATAGGTCAAAAATGGGTTTGTGCCGCAGGTGTTGAACGATCTACTCTACACAGGTGTGGGCTTACAGGGCTAGGGCTCATAAACCCTTTCTTTCATTCATCAATAGGGCCCTGGTCGGTCACTTTTCGGATCGATAAGTGGAAGTCATAAAAAAGAGATGTTTCTCTTCGCACCTCAGATCAAGAGGAAGGGTAGCTTGTCAAGCTGGCCTATATATATATAAAAAAAAAAAGATTCGCTGTCTTTTAACCGGCTGTTCTTCTTTGTCAACGCCTACTAAGGACCTATAGGTTCGCCTACTTGACTTATGAAAGATAATGAGAATTGGTTATTCACAAAGGAAAAGGCGCTACTTAGCCCTACTTTTTTAGAAGTAAGCGGCGCCTAGCCTACCCTACTAATGTATTGTATAGTAGGGTATAGTAGGCGAGCGAGTTAGCGAAGACGCTTAGGCTAATAGATAAGAGAGCGTCGGCGCGTAGCCTTCATTCTACTACGCTACGAAAAGGTTACGAAGTCACTTAGCTCGACGTTAGGAGAGTCAAGGGGGGAACACCATACCTACATAGAAGAACCGCTGTTCGCTGACTTTCTAAGGTCTAAACCTTTCGCTCCCCGGCGCAAAGCCGCTTCGCACCACTGATAGACTACTTTGAATTAAATTAAAAAGGCGCCCTACTTAGTTGACTGACAATGACAAAGGCTTGCGAAACTAAGTAGGGCCTGAGGCCCCCTGCGAATCCGTAAATCTGAGGAGCATGCCGCAACAAAAGGATGGTCCCCTATGTATTTCATTCTTTCCGGAAGGGAAAAAAAAAGAAGTACCCCCATCATGGTGAACCTCTCCTTGTGATCGGGATGAGGTAGATGCCTCCCAGCCGGGGGGGGGGGCGGATCGAATCGGAGTTTCCTTAGGTAGCCACCGACCTACAGTTATCCTTAAACTTCCGTGCTTGGTGGAGAAGAAGCGAACAAAGGTACGCTCGCTTGCTGTCTTGTTCTCTGCCGCGAACTGGGATCGCTCGCCAGCTAGGTCAGATTGGAGCTACTTTTTTTTTGAGAACATATTACCCATATTCGGGGACAAGGGGCGGAACGACCTCTCGATCTACTTACTGCAGCCCGGGAATAAAAACGTCGTCTAGGCGTTCCCTGTTGCTCCGATCTCCCCTACGCCTAGGACGTTGTCTGGGCCAAGAGCCATAGTTAGTTGCTGTTTCCATTTGGTTGTTTTTTTTCTTGTTGTTGATACCGGCAAGACCCAGCCAGATGATGTCTGCTGGTTGGTAGTGAGAAGACTCTTAGTACCTGCATACCCAAAAGGGGGCGCTGATTAAAAAACAAGAATTTTATTTAATTTCTTGCTCCCCCTTAGCAGAGGGAAAGGAGTCTATCTATCTGCCTAGCTTTGGTAGATTTCCTCCAACGCAATCCACATAAATTCCACAAATCCCTTGGTGGATAAGTCCGACGACTCAGCAGCAGTGCGGAATTGAGTTTCTTGTCTGGTGGATCTGATCGGGGGCAATACATACCAAAAGGTTCGAAGAAGGAACGCGCATAAGAGTATATAACCAACCCACCCTTCTGTATAACCTATTCACATTAGTGAAGCGGCTGGGTGCATAAGGGAAGTCAACCTACGAGCACCGAAGAGCATAGTAGTATTGCTGCCCCTCTCTAAGTAAAGGTAAAGTCTCTCCCTCAGCTAGAGTGTAAGGAAATTGGTTCAATTGCATTGCCTCTACTACCAGCGGCCTGAGTTCCCCACGCTCCGATCACCAGCACTTAGTTCCTCTTGACTATGCAATTCCCTCAGCTTGATAAGCCTACATCTTATAGACCGAGGGACTACCATAACCAAGTCCTTTCAGGACTTCGATCAAGATAGGGAGTTCGCCTAAAGTGGATCAATTCGACATTACGCGGTGAAATCTCTTTCTTCTGGGTGGAATAATCCACTTTTTAAGGCCCCAGAATGGTCAAATCTTACTAAGACCAAACATCCTTCTCGCAAAGCTCGAGTGCTTTCGGCTCCTTTCTTTACGGCCGCAGGGCCCGCCACAAAAAAGTGCTGAAATGCTGGGACCCAGAATTCAAAAACAAGTTCTGAAATTAAGTAGCTTGATTCGCAAAAGGCGACGAAGTAAGGGCGCTCGGAAGAAGAGGTGCCCCCGCGGAGGCGGGGTGCAGTAAACCACAAAGCGGGGCTACAAAGTCTCAATTGATTGAATATAAGGACATTAGCTTATGAAATAAACGAAGTTCAGAAGTTACGCACCGCCGGGTAAAAGAATCGTTTGAAACGAATGCATTCTTCCTTGATAGCTTTGCTACGTGAAAGAAAGAGAGTTTTGAAAGAAAGTTTCCGTGTGGAAATCTAATAGAATGGATTGAAATCCGTGGATTCTAACGAGCTGCCGGAACGGTAGAATCTCTTCTCGAGTCGCCGCCCATTACTACAGTTGGGAAAGACCATTCCTATCTGGAGCACTATAAATTGACTTTCCTTTGCACCGAGAAAGAGATGGATTTGAATTCATTACGTAACTGTTCTTGATCGCCTCATTCTTCAACCATGGGTTAAGATGTGGCTAAAGTATCTCCGATGGTACGCTGAGGTTAGCGTAAATTACGATGTGTCGCTCGAGGTCTCTCGAGCCTCCTGTTGTACCAATGTCTATATTCCGCTCTAGGAATAAGGTAATGATCTTCTGGTATGGAGTTTTTTTTTGTTGTTACAACAGGCTGAGAGCAGTGTCCGTTCCCTTGTGTTTGAGGGAGTTGGTGCGGCATTCGAAGTTCGAGTGGCTTTGGTACCGGACAGAGGAAAGAGACAGAATAATAACATTGAAATAGCTTACTTTATAGGGGCTTGGAGGTTTGTTTTTCCTATTCTTATTCCTCAGTTTAAGTTAAGCTAGCGATGGGAATAAGAAAGGCTAGGTAGCTCGCTTTCTTGGGATTGCTCGCTGGCTGACTATGACGATTGCCCTCACTCGAAAGCCGCTTCAAAAAATTCCAATAAGATCGTTTTCCCCCGCGTAGTCCGATTTACTTACTTTTTAAGAAAGCATAGAGGCGAGCTTTAAGACGTTCTTTGATCCTTGTTGTACTTTCGGGTTGGACTCCTGTCCTCGTCCTCCCTTGCCTGACAGCACACCTGAAGGAAAGGAACCCTGTATAACACAAACAAAGGAACGGCAATCACCACAAGCAATCAACGATTAAAAATGACAAAAGAACGGGGCATAGGGTATAGAGGCGGAGTCTTGGCTGTAGTTAATGGGAGGACTAAGAGTAGCTGTAGGAATAATAAAAGGAGAGCTCTAGAGAATAGAAAGCGTCTTGTCAGAGCATATGTAGCTTCTGATATAGGAGTTGGAGCAGGAACACGAGTAGGGGCTCACTTGAAGTGCCTTCGCTTGTTAGCTAGTCTTTCCTTCCAAGCCACCAAGCCTTATCTTCGTCTCCCTTCGATCGTTTTCTTTTTTATTCATTTGTCACATATAGGTATAGGCGAATAAAAGATAACTATTTTCGAAGCTGTGCTAATAGTGGTCAAGAATAAGGTAAGAAGAGGTTTAATCAAAAATACGGGGCCAATGGGGAGAATGATTTTGATTGACTTTAGTCACTATACGAACACAATGTGAATTGCCTCATCGATGGTCAAGCTTTTTACTCGCGGAAAGCAAGCAGCAACTAAGGTAGTCAACTTTCTTAGTGCTTGCGCTAAGTAAGAGAGCAAAGAAAGTTCTTTCGTCCGATTTCTCGCCCAAGGAAGTCGTAGGTAGCAGGCTTGAGGGAGTCGTAGGAGAGAGCAAAGCCTGGTAAACGGATGCTACTCCTCTTCTCCTTCGGAGCCCTACTTCCATAATTGGATTGCTCCGTCATGACTTATCAAAAGTATGGAATTCTGGTTGGTTCTTCAGGAACCTAATACGAAAGTATTGAGTCTGAATCCCTGTGGATGAGGTGTAGCAGATCGAGAAAGCGTTAGGCGTCCTGTCGTTTTAGGGAGGTATTTAGGCGTTGTCCTGTTCATAGCTTCTGCTCTCCATAGCGCTTCACACCAAGCTAGCTTTCTTTCAGAACCTTAGTGCGCTTTACACCGAGCCCTCAAACAAAGCAATGGCTCGAAACCGGGCAACTGGCCAAATAACCACAGCGTCCTGCGCATCCTCACACACGAACAAAATTGCTAAAGCCAAAGGTCCGAAAGGTGTGTTCGTCGTAGGACATTTTCCTTGAAGTCTATAATGGGGCGCTTGCAGCTTCCCCGCCGGGGCTTTTCTCTCAATTGAATGGAGACAAACCACCTTCGGATTAGCCCCTTGCTGATACACCTGCTTCTCCTTTTTTTTCTTCCATAACCTGAGCTTGGAGAAGGAATCTTTTATGATGGTGCTGCACCACCTCTCTTTTCTACGATTAGACGCATTCTCTTGACTTTCATTCATTTTAAAGTTTTAATTCATCCTTCGCAAAATAGCGACCTCTAGATCGGAAAACAATCTTTCTAGTTCAAACCTAAAAAACTCTGTAGGTCTCATGCCGCTTTACCAACTCTTCTTTTTCGGGGCGCTGGAAATCGAACCCAACTAGACCTTTTCCCCCTTAAGAATATCCTAACCAACTGAGCTAATAGGGGTGTAAAAGATACAATTACCTACGAAATTGCGTATGAAAGACGCCCAAAAAGTCCCATGCTTTCCGTTGGTCCAGGTTTGGTACAGACTCCCCTCCTGGCAGTATCAATTGACTAAAGCCTATCGAGGCTCCGAAGGAGAGCTTCACTCTTCTAGGCTGCTGCGAAACCGACTGCTAGCGGACCAAGGGACCGGGTGTTTGTACCTCGCGCTGCTTCGGCTTCTTTTGCGGAGGAGGGAAGTAAAGCCCATAGAAGCTTAGAAGTAGGATCCAGGGCATCCGAGGAAATGCCAAGTGTAACGAGGTAGAAGGTTACTCGACTTGAGGGGACCGAAACTGCGGCTGCATCTTAAAAATAGGTAGAACCACGAGGACCTGCGGCTAAGGTCAAGCCTAACGCCTTTGAAGCAGAAGCCGACTCAGGAGATGGGGAAGCAGATGAGGACTCAGAATCGGAAGGTGGCAGCCCCGAACTCAATCCAGTTGACGGAAGAGGAGCGGAGTCTGCTAAAAGTAGAGGAATGAAAGAGCTCGACAGCCAATCGAAGCCGTAAAAAGGGAGAATCTTCTTCCTAGGGGGAATTTCACTTATTATGCTATAAGTAAAGAAAAGGTCAATTGCGCACCGAGCTTCTGACTCGACTTCAAGTGCTGTGCACTCTTCGGACCTCTCCTCGTGATTCATTACTCGAGTACTCGATCGGGTGGGCGGCCAACAAAGGCCTTATTGCTGTTCTAACCTGCTGTGGCAGCGGCTGCTGCTATAACTCCTTCAACCAGTAGCTGTTTAGATTCCATGTCTTGTTGTTTAAGTAGAATGTCTTGTTTAAGTATCTTCCATTCCATTTCATTCCTGCTTACAGAGAGTGAATGGCTTCCGGGGGAAGGCATGAACGGGGTCTTCATTCAGGCTGTTATTGTTGCTAAGCGCTGCAACCTTTAATATTATGACTAAGCCTTGTCAACGGTTATTGAAGCAGAAGCTGAAAGAAAGTGAATGGACCACGGGTGTGGGACATGAGCGGGGTATTCATTGGTTGTCGAGCTGCTTTCGCTCCTCTCTCTTTGTTCGAACCACTTCGTTCCTCTTCATCTACTAATTCTTCCTTTTCTGCCTCAGGTCTCGCTTCGTTTTGAACCTCCGGTCGAGACACTTTGGCCCTCTCCCTTCAGTCGGGATCTGAGAGAAAGTCATTGTATGACGATTGCCGGGTTTATGGATTTTTTAAAGAAAAGGAACCCGTTTCGCTTTCTAATCTTCCTATGCCACCGGCCTTAGTAAAGTCAAGGCACCTATGGGCTTTAACCTATCGAGGCGTTAAAGTGGCAACAATGCCCGCTGCGGCTACGGAGTCTTCATTTCATGGCATTTCATTCCCTATCGCACGAAGAAAATTCTTCTCTTACGATATTTCTAGTAAGAATATTAAAGCTTAAGAAGAAGAGTGAAAAGGTATTTCGTGGCATCATCGATCTATAATACTTGATGAATCAAAAACAGTCAATTGAACTGATCCTTCAGGACCAGGTGGCTATCCTTTCATTCCGCTCCCCATCTCCTGGTTCTGAGTCCTCATCTGGAGGCCACGTCGCCCTGGGTTACTCTCTCGATGGAAAGGAGAAGGCGCTGAGGCGCCGAGGAGAAGAAGGACTTCAACTACTGAAGTAATAGCAATTGCCCGATGGAAAGAAGTGACGGAGGAACGGTTAGGAGCGAAGCAACTCGAGTGATAACGAGAGGGGCGAGACTGAAAAGAGAGGAACGGAGTCTGTGGTTATGAAGATTGATTCTCAATTGGCAACTAAAGACCGAGACTGACCGCAGGCCAATATCCACTGCCCTTTTTGACCTTGAGTAATAGCATAAAGGAATTGATCCTCTACTGCGTAGGACGGAAAGTCGCTTTTTACGGCTTCAATAGTGGGACGAGGTCACTCTGCAACCAAAGATGAAACCCCTACTTTATCCTGCTCTTTCCCACTTGACAGAAAGGGGGGTGAAAGAAAGGACTAAAGCTTACTTTTGCCATTCCTTTTTGGAAAAAGGGTGATAACAGCGGAACAGCCAAAGAGCGGCACGGCGGATTCGAGAGCGGAAGCAACGGGAAATGACTGAATCCCTGGGCTTGTTGGAAACGGGTATCGAAGGCAATCTACTAGTCGAAGAAGAACTTTACCTGCAGCTGGGAGGGTGGCCACTCCTCCTGATTCTGAGTCCCCATCTCCCGACTCCTCTTCATCATCTGAGTCATCGCCTGATTCTTGGTCTGCGGCTGCCAGTAACCTGTACGGGGCAGGTTCGACACGAGCCAAAAGTCCTGAATGAGCCCCAGGCCCAGATGGCTTATTAACTCGAGAAAGTAGTGCAAGGGGCGAAGTGACTCGCCCGTAGTGCAAGGATTTAGTAAAAAGATTCTCGCTAATGAATCAATTACTAAATGTCAAGGGAAATTGATTCACATGCTTAGGCCCCAAGCCCCCCTGATCCATTTGATGCCGTAAAGTCAACTTTATCATTCTCTGTAAACGGCTGCTTCGTCTCCTTCTGCTTCTTCTACGGCTGAGTTGGCCTCTTCTCCTGCTGTTGCGGAGTTTCCTTGGTGTTAACTCCTTGCCGTTTAGAGATTCACCGATGTCAACGGCAGCTGGAACAGCCACTGCAGCTGGATCTCCTACTGCCGCTGGGGCGACACCCAATATATCTTCCTTACTTGATCTTAGATGTCAACGGGCTAACGAGAGTGAACTTCAGCCTTTCGGATCGGGTAACACTAGTAGATATGAAGAGGTTACGAAGACTGTAACTTAAGAGGCTTGATGAGCAGCCGGTCCTGGGCAACCAGTTTCGCTTTTACTTTCAGTTCCTTTCCTCGACTATATAGCATTCGATGAAATCTACTATCAAAGTTGGATCGTAGGACGTTGATCGAGCTTATTCTGCGCCTAGTCCCAGTTTCGGTTAAAGACTCGGAGCGTGATCAGAGATTGGCCCCCTAGGCGAGCCTCTCCCAGCATTGACCTCTTCCCCTCTGCAAAATAAGACCTTTTACGCCCGGATTCTTTAACGGCAGCTTCTGATGCTATTCCTGTTCAACCTCCTTTGGCGCTATCCCTTTCGCCATGCATAAACTAAGCGAAATAATGTATATAAATAGGGAACGGATACGTCCAATACATTAGAAAGTCATTGCCCATGGATAAAGACATAAATAATTACTGTAAGAGTGGATTCGGAATTGTCTAACCTCCCATTGCTCTATCTCCGATAGCATGCAGCGGGACAGATATATAGAAAGTGTCAAATGGGAGATCTTTATAGGTAGTCAGTCTTTACTTAACTCAGAAAAAGGCTTGACTTAGCTCAAGCAATGCCATAAAGACGTAGGTGGCTTTCACAGCAAGGAAGAGATAATGTTCCTAGCCGGGAGGACTCCTTCGCCGATTAGGGTCAGGAGTTTCCGAAATGAGAAGTCAGAGGATAGGTTGACTCAGCTGGCTGATGAACTCCTGTGGTTGCTGTCAGGAGATCCCATGGGATAAATAACCAAGAAGATATCTGCTTGCCACGCTGCCCGCGGGCTCCACAGGTCGAGCAAGAAAGTCACGGGGTATAGATATTGACGAATAAAGAAGTCCCGGGAGGGCTCGAAACTCGGTCAATTGAGTCGTCTGAGTTCCTGTCAGGAGAGGGAAGGGAGCTCGACCGGAGAAGATTCGTTTTGGTAGCAGTAACTGTGGTGAATCTCCTGGCAATTCCACCTTTACAGTAAGAGTATAAGCATAGACAACCCTGGGGCGAGCTCCGGAGAGTCAATCAATAAGTTTTGTTGGAATGAGGTCAGAAGTCCTTTCACAGCCTTTTTCACCATGGGTCTTACCCGGGTTAAATGCCTTTCATTCGGTTTCGTCAGGGTCGATAGTTGTGACGGGATATTCTATCAGCTTACTTATCTTCTTTTCGATTTTGGACTACTTACTCTCCCGCTTGTTTTATAGTAGGGTTACCCTCTACCTCTCTTTTTAGAGTCGAGCTCCCGAGAAAGGCTTAAATTATGCTTGCCTGAAAAAGATCTTTTTCCAAAAGTCCAAGATCTAGAACTTCAACTTCCAAATAAAAGAATCCGTCTAGAATCATCGCAGACAGCTGAGCCCACAATGGCATTTCGGGAATGTCCAGATAAAGATCCTGCCGTGCCGCTATTACGACTATATGTGAAAAGAAAGGTTGAAAAGGTAATGCGAGACTCTATAGCTACCGATTACTTAGACCGACGCCTTCCATTAGGCTTTCCTGAAGGATTGACTTTGATTTTCCCTTCCTTCGTCAGCCTTTGCCTATTCTACTCTCGCCTTGAGCCATAGCCCACCATACACGAATACTAGTTAGACTGCCTATACAACCTTATCTTCTCCGTGGAATTTACCTAGAAGAAAAAAGCCGAACAGGAAAGAAGAGTATGAAGCTGGTCATGTCATATAGGATAGGTTGGGAAACTCGATCTTAGAGACCGTGCTTATAAAGCTTGGTTTTAATTCCAACAGGAGGCCGGGCTAAGACTTTCCTTTAAAGGTCATTCTTTCCGGCCAGTCGTTACGTTACGGATTAAGGAAGAAACTTACCTACCCTGGTAGCACGAAGAAAGCTCTCGGTTAAGCCTAAGATTGGCTGGTTCGGCGGATAAGAAGGAGCTCAATTCAATTGAAGAAGAAGTACACTCACTCCTCTTCTTGAGTCAAGCTGGATGGAAAAAAAGAAGAAAAGTCAGCCGGGTAGTACGCGTGGGAACAGAACTGGTGTAACGGCTTAACCTCGTGGCACAAAAGAAGAGTGGGTCCCTGGTCTCCCTTACAAAGTAGTTCGTCCCCCTTCTCAAGTTCCAGATGTCAGCTCTTTCACTTGGTGTTCCCTATTCTAAGACATCAACACCCGCTTTACCTTGAACTTCTACTTAGGTAGGTTTCGACTTCAGCCTCAGCATCGTTCTCTCTTTCTTATTCTTCATCCGAATCCTATTTTTTCTTCCTTGTAGCTCCCGAAACGGATGTTTTAGTTGTTCGTGGGGTTTGCCTATATGCATGTATTTTCTTTCTTTTCTAACGGTGGAGCATAGTGAAAATAGAGCCGTTTAAACCACGAAGTGCCCTATCTTAAGGTGTTTGCCGTTCGGGCTAGATAAACTTACCTTTCTCTGCCCTAGGCATGTTCCATTAAACCCGTTTAGGGAGGGTAACCCATGTTAGGACGAGACATCACCATTCCTGGATTCAGGCAATGGGACAGGTTCACCCAAGAAGGGGAAAGAGAAAGGAATGTAATAGAATAGGCGCGTTGGCCCTAGAAGAGAAGAGATCGAACCTAAGAGCACAGAAACCAGCTGAAACCCGGCAATCCCCACTCGCTTCATTCTATGCTTGAAAGGATCAGAGACAGAGGGACAGACGCAAGTCGATACAACCAGAATGACTAACAAAAGTACGTTCAGTTTCAGCCGGACCGACAGCGGAAGCCTAGCACTAAATGCAATCTCCAGCGACAACGGTCAAAAATGCATGAAGATGAATTGCCCGCAAACTATGGACGGTATAGAAGATTCACTTCACGCATACACCGAGAACACGGCATAGCCACACCCCTTATAAATAACAAGGCGGCTGGTTTCTTAAGTTAATTGGGTCACAATAGCTGGTGTGAAGCAAGAAGGAAGAGAGAGGCCTGTCCACAAGCTTGATGTTCAAAAACCCAGGATCAGAGTCCTTCGCCCTAGAACTTGTAACTCTATTTTCATTGGGCGCTCCGCATGGCAATTCGATTAAGATTTAGCAATCAATTAAGAAGGAGCGTAGCCACTCGACCAGAGGGAGAGGAACGAAAGAGCTCAAGAGACAGCTTTTAGTCTTTCTCCTGGGTTCTGAGAAGAGCTGGTTTATGGGGCACCGGGCTAGCTCGCAAAGAAAGAGAAGTGAAAGAGAAGTTGAATCAAAAAGATCCAGACTGCACTGACTGGGGCTGACCTTTTAGGTCAATAGGGGTAGTTCATGCGCTTAATTTTTCAGTCTAAGATCGAAATCCTTCGCTCTGGAAACGGTTCGAACTTTACTAGAATATAGGGCGCAACAACTGAACTATTTGATTAATACTTGACCCTTCAATTGAGTATAAGTCAGCAAGCAGCTTCCCCTCGGTCGGTTGAACCAGCAGCTTCCCCATCACCTCCTCCAGGTCAGGATGGCACCTCTTGCAAGATTCGTATTCTTACCAGCTCCCAACCTGGCCTTCGCCAGTTGGAAATGGAGTCAAGAGGTCGCCCAAACCCGTGTTTTTTGCTTGAAAAGGACCACTACTAAGGGAGGGTGGAAGGGAGAGGCGTACAGATGAGAAAGTAGGTGTCACGCGTACTAATTTTCTCGGTCTGTCCGCTGAAAGCGAGAGGAATGGGAGTGGCTCTACTGTTAAGAAGATAAACAGAATTAGAGTTACCGCTTTCTTTCATTTCGTAATGTGGGACGACAATAGAGGTTCTCGCTTTCAGAGTTTAGGTACAGGCCCGGATGGAGGTTCATTTGATTCGCGCTTGATTACAAGAAGCTCAAAAGATAAGGCCAAGGAAAGAGGCGAAACTCCACTATAAAGGGGAAGAGTGGCCACTCGACCGACTATCATGAACGAAGTGAGGGAAGGAGTTCGGATTAGATCCCTTAGGAGAGAGACGTACGGTATTAAGAAATAGAATCAGGTCTTTGACGATCCAGTATTAGCTAGCAAATGTATGGACTCATACTTTGATGACTCCCTAGTGGCCAGAGAAGCCTTAGCTTCACCCTTGGACGTATCATCTACTCTCTCTAGCTCTCGACTTGACTAGAACATTTCTTTAGCTCTTTTGCCTTAGGGGCATCAAGAACCAGAATGGATATCACATATGGCCTTCTCTTTGATCCATAGCTAACAACTCACCGTACCAAGCGCGGCAGCCTCACCCCCTCGGGAACGGAATCCTACCCTTTTGATATGTCAGCCAAACAGCCCAGATGGGACGAGACTAGTCCGGTCAACAGATACTAAAAGATACCTCGTATTCAAAAAAAGTAGCCCTTCTTCCAACAGCTCCTATGATGGCACTTGCCCTCCTTCCCCAAGAAGCAGGGATGGCATTCTTTCCTTTTTGGTTCTCACTTAAAGGACGCTTTTTGTCACCGGGCGGATCTATGAACCAAGAACTGCCAATCTTGAACAGGAATTGCTCCCTGAAAAAAGCTTTTGTGAATGCGCTAGAATAACACTTTAATCTCGTCTTTTGGGGAATTTTATTAGTGACTTCACTGCGATCGGGATGCTGCGCGAGTCAGGATCGCAAATTCCTTATTTTATTCTATTTTGACTGAAACTACAACAAAGGCTTGGGCTTGCTGACCCACGCATCTGAGAAGGAAGATCTAGTAATTGCTGCAAAGGAAGAACTTAGAACAAAAGATGCGAAGGTTCGCTTATCATGTAAAAATCCAAGTGCCAGCTTTCGCGTATAAACCACATTCGCGGAGTACGGTTTCCACCAAAAAAAGGATAAAGAGCTTTCATGATAGATTGAATAAGACTAGGAAAAGATGCGCGGAGTCGAGCAGTTAGGTCAGCTCGCAAGGCTCATAACCTGTGAGTGCTGACCCCTTGTTAAGGGAAACCGACCAGACTATCTTCCTTTCTTCATGCGAACGAAGCGTAGCACTATGAAATGAAATAGATCCGTTAACGCTATCTCTGAGAAGTAGTGCTATGAGGAGACTCTTTGCTTCTTTCCAGCCCTTGTCTCTTCTTTCGAGACGTTGAGGGGTGAGAATGCCTTGTCTCAAACAGTAGTTCTGATTGATGTGACATCTCTAAATGAAAGAATGCTCAACCTTTTCGATAAAGTACGCTATACGGCAAAAGATTGAGGAATGAATTTCACATCTTTCCATTTCCACATTAGCATTATCGAAAGAAAGCTCCTTGCTTTTCTGATCTCACTGTCAGTAGTGATCATCTAGACATGACATAAAAACTCTATCTATGAAATATTGGAATTGCCCGGGCATACATCCAATGCATTTCGATCACGTGAACACTACGAACCTAATGGAGAGGGTATACTCCAGTTGAGACTGACAACATGAATTCAAAACATTTCCCGAGTTGAACCAAGAAAGACAGATAGATGATAATTGATTCATTTCACCGATGGCAATGAGTCAAGTCCTTGTCTGTCCACCTCTTCTGAACGAACCCGAGCGTATCAATGGAATGCCCTGAGTGGAACCATATAGAAAGACTTGCAAAAGAATAGGAAGAAAGCATACCGAGCGAAGAACTATACTGGAAAGCTGAAGCTTGCGAGATTGCCCTTTGCACTGTTTGCAAGCCTTTTACCCTTGGTCTGGACTGACTGAGAGCAGGAAGTTGATTGACAGACCGAAGACAAGCCCTTTGGACCGATTGGCTCGCTTGATTGATTGAAAAGAACCACTGGCTTACCGCTCGCATTCGACTGGACTGAGAATTGTGTATATAAAGAAAGAAGGACTTGCTTGCTACTATTATCGTATTAGAAGACAAACTGGATTGCATTGGTAGCTATGGTTAGCGGTGACATACTTTTTCTTCAACTTAATCTAATCCCAAACTGTTGTGGCGGAACACGCCACTAAATTTCATGAGCCAAAGAAGTCTATGGCGTAAAACAAGACTTCAGTCCCACTCCCATGTATTTCTTGGTTAACCAACCTGCGATTTCTTACAAGTCTTTCTGCATTTTTGGGGGGAGCAGAACAGTAAAAAAAGGAACCAAATGAACAGAAAGATAATTGTACTCTATGGAGATCCTACTCCAAGTGATTTAAATTTTATGAGTGTAAATACGTTTTCTGATCTTTCCTCAAGTACCATAGAAACAATGTCGGACGCGCAAAGCGCTCCGCCCAATCTTTTGGGAACAATAGAAAAAAGATTTTCTCGTATGTTAAACGAGGTGGGGGCGGACTTGCCGTCAACCTGGTCACCAGAAGAATTTTGCCTTCTGGTGATAGGCGACGACCAAATGCTAACCCCATCTTATCTATGGGATGTATATTCTAACCTATTAGAATGTGGCTTTCATAGTTGCTACTGGGAGCTCGCATTCGAATATATCCCGTTACTATATGGGATAGTATAAAGTCCCCCGCTTCTCTTCTTTCTTTTTTTTAGTGAGGGCTTTCCGGACCTTCCCAACTACCTCTCCGGTCATAAAAAAGCCCAAGTAAGCAAGTTCTTTCAGAACCTAAGGGCCCCTCTCTGATAAGGAAGGAAACGACATAATCTCAATTTTACGACACGATGGCTGTTCTCCACTAACCACAAGGATATAGGGACTCTATATTTTATCTTCGGTGCTATTGCTGGAGTGATGGGTACATGCTTCTCAGTACTGATTCGTATGGAATTAGCACGACCCGGTGATCAAATTCTTGGTGGGAATCATCAACTTTATAATGTTTTAATAACGGCTCACGCTTTTTTAATGATCTTTTTTATGGTTATGCCGGCGATGATAGGTGGATCTGGTAATTGGTCTGTTCCGATTCTGATAGGTGCACCTGACATGGCATTTCCACGATTAAATAATATTTCATTCTGGTTGTTGCCACCAAGTCTCTTGCTCCTATTAAGCTCAGCCTTAGTAGAAGTGGGTAGCGGGACTGGGTGGACGGTCTATCCGCCCTTAAGTGGTATTACCAGCCATTCTGGAGGAGCTGTTGATTTAGCAATTTCTAGTCTTCATCTATCTGGTATTTCATCCATTTTAGGTTCTATCAATTTTATAACAACTATCTCCAACATGCGTGGACCTGGAATGACTATGCATAGATCACCCCTATTTGTGTGGTCCGTTCCAGTGACAGCATTCCTACTTTTATTATCACTTCCGGTACTGGCAGGGGCAATTACCATGTTATTAACCGATCGAAACTTTAATACAACCTTTTCTGATCCCGCTGGGGGGGGAGACCCCATATTATACCAGCATCTCTTTCGGTTTTTCGGTCATCCAGAGGTGTATATTCCCATTCTGCCTGGATCCGGTATCATAAGTCATATCGTTTCGACTTTTTCGGGAAAACCGGTCTTCGGGTATCTAGGCATGGTTTATGCCATGATCAGTATAGGTGTTCTTGGATTTCTTGTTTGGGCTCATCATATGTTTACTGTGGGCTTAGACGTTGATACCCGTGCCTACTTTACCGCAGCTACCATGATCATAGCTGTCCCCACTGGAATAAAAATCTTTAGTTGGATCGCTACCATGTGGGGGGGTTCGATACAATACAAAACACCCATGTTATTTGCTGTAGGGTTCATCTTTTTGTTCACCATAGGAGGACTCACTGGAATAGTCCTGGCAAATTCTGGGCTAGACATTGCTCTACATGATACTTATTATGTGGTTGCACATTTCCATTATGTACTCTCTATGGGAGCCGTTTTTGCTTTATTTGCAGGATTTCACTATTGGGTGGGAAAAATCTTTGGTCGGACATACCCTGAAACTTTAGGTCAAATCCATTTTTGGATCACTTTTTTCGGGGTTAATCTGACCTTCTTTCCCATGCATTTCTTAGGGCTTTCGGGTATGCCACGTCGCATTCCAGATTATCCAGATGCTTACGCTGGATGGAATGCCCTTAGCAGTTTTGGCTCTTATATATCCGTAGTTGGGATTCGTCGTTTCTTCGTGGTCGTAACAATCACTTCAAGCAGTGGAAATAACAAAAGATGTGCTCCAAGTCCTTGGGCTGTTGAACAGAATTCAACCACACTGGAATGGATGGTACAAAGTCCTCCTGCTTTTCATACTTTTGGAGAACTTCCAGCTATCAAGGAGACGAAAAGCTATGTGAAGTAAAAGAAGAAAAGGTCGCCGACTGCTACTAAGAACCTAACAGAACTCTTTTGAAAGTCCGGATCGACTTCATGCTCCTAAGTCAGAGAGCCTTTGTACTCTTTTCGATCATAAGGATGTAATGCCATGGTCGGTTGAGGCTGCGCGGGATAATTAGTAAAACAAAATCAAAATACGAAGTTCTCTTCTCCTTTGGTTCTCTTCTTTCTTTTTACTTGGTTGGCAGGGCCGGCGAGCGCGAAAGTCCTTTCCTTCCCGTTCAGTTGCTGAAAGGGTAGAGATAAACTTTCATAATGACTTCTTTTTTCCTATATTAACTGTAGTTAGAATCGTTCGTTTTCTCTTCATAACTCTCTTCTTTAATTCAATTCGAAATTTCACTTTAATATTTCATACAGTAAAAATGATGGTTGTGCTTGGTGCAGATGTTTTACTTATCATTCCCTTATCCTTATCACTGCTGCCTGCTCCGCAGGAATTGCTACAATATTTCCTAGCGCAGCCACTCACTATCCTGATGTGGCTGCGCTTTGTAAATCATCGTTTAGTCAACTGTCCTGCCGCACTAAAGCATGTTTTGCTGCAATCCCTTTTCGAAATGGAATCTTTCTCGTGCTTAAAACATTTTCTAATTGAACAATACCAACAAGTCTTCTATTCAAATGCAAATCCGATTCTATACATACCTCCGCGCGATATCGATTTGCTTCTTCGTTCTTCATTTGAATTATTACATTTAGAATTTTACCAACCAGTACTGTCTCAACTACTTATGTCTCTATGCACCGAGGGGCCACAGTCTCGCTTCTATTTGGATGTTCTGTAATCGGATAGATTTTCAGTTCTATGGCAAAGACAACAGAGGGAATTAGCTCCCCGGGTAGAGAGAGAGGCACTGTTCCAAGAAATTTTCCGACTCGAAAAGAAAAATGAAGAGCGTGAAGCACAGAACGCTATTCTTCGCCAACGAATTGAAAATCTTCGGAACCGACAGCCCCCCTATTTTTAGTTTATGGTAACAGAAGAGCGGATCCAATACCAAGACGACTTCATTCATTTGAGGGGAGCAGAGCAGTCAAAGAATGAAGAGAGACTTGTTCTTGCTCTCCCAATTCAGGAAGACGTAAATCGCCGGTTGGGTTGGTCCAACCAAAAAAGACATGGGACGACTTTACCATTGCTTGAGCCCTTTTTCTGAGTTAAGTAAAGACACCTATAAAGATCTCCCACTTGACACTTTCTATATATCTGCTTTCATTATAGGCTAGAAAACTCATCCGCTTGTAAATTAATTCTTGGTGCCATACTCACTTGTAAATGATTCTCGCTTCTCCGCTTTCAGCGCCGCTTCACTGCGTTCAGAGCCTCTCTTTTTGACTCTCGAGATGCAGATGAGGAGAACTTCCAATCGTTATGAACAAATGGAGAGCAAGTAAGATTTATCAGTAATAAGGGATGCTCAATAAGGAGCGATGGGACTTTGTAAGGTAAGCCTCACCTTCGGTGCCTTCTGCCGATTCCCCTATTTCTTGAAGTCGAGTCCCTTCTATGGGAATTCCTCTTCCCGAGCCTCTTTCTTTGGTTTTCTGCACGGATTCCTGGTTTGGTGAATCCGGTTTTGAGTAAGTCATTCAGCCTGGATTTTCTCTATCAAAAGAATAGTTGGAGATGCCGGATCTTTTAGGCGGACAGCATGCCTTTACTGGATGTGCTCGCGTTGTGTCAATAAAGATAGCTAAGTTCGCTTACCGCTTGAGGGCTTTACTCACTCTGCAGAACATGTAATTGGAAGAGTTTCCAACATTCCGACAGCCCTATGGAAGATGCCCCTGTTGGCTGTCTATCATTAGTATAGCTTTGAAACGGCTATAACAGCATACTTACACTTACCCACTCGTTCTTATCATGAATAAGAAAGCACAGCTTCAGTGACTTGATCCTATGATTTAGCTACTTCTGGTCCTAGCTAAAGTCTTTTTTTAGTTCATTCCCCTAGGTACTTAGTGTTATTGGATACCCGGATTGTACATCATAGGAGTGGGGAAGACATTCTAACACTCTAAGATAACAGTAAGAAAGTTCTTTTTCATAGGAATTGGCAGCCGTAAAGGTAGAACCGAGCTCGCTTTTTTGGCTCCTGAAATCGAGGAAGACTTGGCTTAAGGCACCGGAAAGAATACCTGGGTTTTCCACTTGTCCACCATTGTTAGAAGGTTCAGAAAGAATTGAGGGACCGAAAGGCTGGCTTATGAGTATCTTCCTCCGCTGGTGATAACCTGCGCTCCGATAGGATTTCATGTCCCGCGACAGCAAGCAAGTCAGGCATTGGATACTGATCTTTAGGCTCCTTTAAGTCAGCTCGCTAGTGAGTCAGAAGCTGATCAACGAAAGTAGCTTTCTGAGCCAGGATCAAACTCTTCTTTTGATTTAGTATGATTAGCATTCATCTTCAGCACCTCTTCCGTTGGTCTCCCACTTCGCTGTGTTCAGTGTAAAGACGGGCCAAGTGCCCTTATAGCATAGTTCCTGAATAAGAAGCCGATGGGGTGTCCCCTAGAATGGAAGTTCCTGGGCAACTGACCTGGGCATTGATTGGAGCCTGCGTTGTTGTTCAGCACACTTTCAGTGCCTACTTCGTAGCCTCTCTGCAAGTAAATTATTTTCTCTTGCTTGAGCCAATCCCCATTGAAGGAGATCATGGGCCGATCAATGCCTTGGATGTTATACGTAGCTCGCCTTTATTCACTTCTTTATGTCATTTATTCTTTCTACCCCCGCTTCTAGATCAATGAGCAGCTTTGCATCACATTCTAATAAAGGGGCTTTGGAATCAACTCCCATATTCGAAGTTGCGATCGAACCATCTCGAAAGCACTAGGATCTGGATCTGTCTTATTGACCGGCTTTTAGACTTTGAACTGACAAGTGGCAAGGTACCGTTGGACGTGCCCGCAAAACCATATGATAATGTAGAGTAGGCTAGGCTTGGGGATGAACATCTTAAGTTTTTTATTTTAAATATGTAATTTAATGCTCTTCTGTACCTCACTTCTTCAAGCAGCTCATATGCTTTTAACGGCCATTAGGGGTTCTGCCCCAAACAAGAGCATCCCTATGAGCCAATCTGTTGGGAGGCATCATAACTTCTATCCTCCATTTTATACACTCAGGCAGCTTGTTTGTCGGCGGTTGTTCAATACGTCCATCAATCAATCTCAGTCAATCCACCAATAAACGGAGGAGCACACATGCAAGAAGGAAGTTTGAGCTTGATGCAAATGGGTAAAATACCCTCAGCTTTATACGAATTAAAATAAAAAAAAAAGTTATTTTATGTCGCAATGCCCTACCACAGGTAGGGTGACGGCTAGTTTGGTATGTTGGGAGATATCATTATTGCCGAACCCAACGCTTACATTGCATTTGCGGGGTAAAAGAGTAATTGAACTAACATTGAATAAGACAGTACCTGATGCTCCGAAGGAGTGGCTGAATATTTCTTCCATAAGGGCTTATTCGATCGTACCACATAATCCTTTAAGGGTGTTCTGAGTGAATTATTTCGGCTACATACTTTCTTTCCTTTGAATCAAACCTAGATTAATTAAGTAGAGCTTTAGGTATCAACCCACGGCTCTTTACAAGAAAGAATTACTTCTAACAAAGAGGGGTCAATAACTTCGGCTGGTTTTGCTAGAATAGGGAATAATGAGAGAGAGGGTTTTAGTAAATGATGCGGAGAAGGGTAGTGACATTGATCAACAAGAAGCTCAACAAACTCTTGAAATTTCAGAAGCTAACTTGAGGAAAGCAGAATAAGCACTTGAATGAGATGCCTTGGCAGTGGATGAAATCGATTGATTGAGAAGAAGTTGGATTATCTTCCTCAGAGGTAGGGATTGATTGGGGGTGATCTGCGACGGTACTTGCCTGCTTGAGGGGGAACACTCAATAGTTTGTCGGATGGAGGTGAGATGGCCAAGCCTTGGATGAAAAGCGCTAAAGCCCTTCTCTTTTTTGTTGTTTCTTTTTTTAACATAACCTAAAGGTTACCTGCTATGGTATCCCCACAAGAAAGACACTTCTGTTTCTGCCTTTCCTGCTGCTGGAACTAGCTTGCTTTCAGTACGCCGGGGTTATGTCACTTCCAGCCTTGCCTTGCCAGTTTATCCTGACTTTGAGCTCTCCCCTTGCAATTCATTCCCCCTGCATTCCTTCCCTTTAGGGGCTCGCTTACGCTTCTATTTCTGATCCTTTGTCGAGTCACTGGAACTTCCCAACTCGAAGGTATCTTTCCGTTCCTCGGTTAGCTGGCTTGCTTGGCCTCCATTCCCTTCTGTCACTGTAGCTTGTTTCATTCCGTCAGCTTCCTCCATTTAGGCTAGGCTGCCTTCCGGCTTTCACTTTCAGCAAGAGTTTGAACTGTCCTACAATAAGCGAAATAAAAATGTTAGAAAATTTTTCATTAGAAAATGCCGGCGAATAGCGAAAAAAGCTTTTAGGGGACAAGCAATCGCCATCATATCATAATATTAGGCCTTCCACCAGCAAGCCATAAGTAAGAGTTCGCATAACGAAGCGGCCGGTTGGCATTTAGCAGCGGCAGGCGATGATGCGGTAGCTACGGGCGTCAGACTATTCATAGTGTACTTGTGGGCTAAAAGAGGGATAGCACTGTAGGGCTTGGCATCAAAGCTGTCCGTTCGCTCAGGCTATTCATACTTAAGTAAGTCAGGGCGTACTACTACCTGGGCGCTTAAGGGCAGGTTTCTCAGTCAAGCGGCGCTTTTCCGTATAACTAACGACAGGTCAGACAGAGTGCATATCATATAAGGAGCTTTCTTACGCCAGCTATACAGAAATCTTCTAATTAAGTAGGGCGGAAAGGTAAGATAATGGGCATCAGGAGAGAACATGCCAGTATAAGCACTTGTTGTGCCGGACAGTCTAAGTTACATTACAGTTGTGTGATCCGCTTGTGGTAAGAGGAAAACGTCCAAGTCTAAAGTGGTTTTGAGATTCAAATGCGCTAAACCACTAGCTTCCTAATTGATTCTACCCTTGTATAGAGCACCACTAATTGGATAAGCCTTCCAACAATCTGTAAGAAAGATGTCCACCGTTCCTCTCTATGCCAGAGAGCAAGTCCAGTAGTGTGTTTGTACACAGTATTTACAGATATATGGGGAGCATAAACAAGAGTGAGACTAACTTTCGGGAATGTGGTAAGCACGAGGTTAGTGTTTATTATCAATCAGCAAAGTAGCGAGGTGTTACATCGATCATTTCTTTTTGTTTCTATTATATATTATATGGTCAGAGTTTGTCCTCGGCGCTTTTTTTCCACGGGGGGCCTATTATACTAAGGCGCATTGGATAGATTAATGATATGTTCCTTCTTTCTTTCTGATGTGGTAAGCCGGCAGGTGGGAAGATCTTTTTCTAAATCTCCAGGTGGAAGTCGTCAATAAGCTCTAAAGGTGGTAAAGTAAATCTTTGTTTCTGGATAGCGGAAAGGGCGTACGGCGGGAGATACAGAATATAATCCTTCTTATTCGGAGTCGGAGGGCGAATCAAGCAAGCGCTATTGAAAGTCGTAAGTGAAGGAAGTAAGTAAAGCTGTAAGCGATCTATCTCTTCTCCTTTAAAGCGAGAAGTACTAAAGGTAAACTCGGACCTTAAACTAAAGCCAGGAGACAGATCCGAATACTTAATACCCACACTCGAGGAACAGGCCAACGTAGCTTACGGGGAAGGGCTCGCTCCCGTTTGACCAGGGGGTCCGCTCCATTAGCGGATTGCTACCATGTCCAATGGCCAGTGGCCATTTGAAAGATGAATCTCTACCTTTTGAATAAGGTGCCTAGCCTTAGCGGATTCCTCCTTCTAAGAGGGAAAGTGCTAAGACCGCGAATGCCGCATCCACAGGATAAGCATTCATTTACCTTTCAATACCTTTCAAAGAGCGTTTATCTCACAGCATCTTAAGTATGCTACAAAGAAGCATGAAAGGGCTATGCGCAATCAAGACATTCAATAGCAAGCGCCATCAACAGACATGGAAAAAGAGCAAGCCAAGACTCTCACAAGAAAGTTGGACTTGGTGGGTAAAACCTCCCTTGGGTACGAAGGTAAGCCATAAAAAGGGAGCTAAGTGGGTATTCACTCCTTCCTTGCCGCTACTACCAGCTCGAGGCCTATTGTCCACGAAGGCGGATCTCTTAACTGGCTTTGGAAAGGCATACAAAGACTATTCTTTGACAATGGATTGGTTCTCTTACAGTTCAATTCCAGGTGAAAAAGAAAGGGCATTACTCCTTCCAATATTCAAAGCCTCTAGTTCCGACTTAAGAGTTAGACTAGGCGATATATTCTTTCTTGCGCAAAGCCTCTCTCCTGATCTTGATAGCACGGGAAAGATACTTTTTGCGATGAGGCCATGCAAGGAAGGCTCTTTAATTAGCATTACTGCCTCTTTGCTTTGCACTCGCTACCTTCTGGCCATACCCAGAAAAGGGCCTTTGCCCAGTTATTTATTCTTTTTCCATTTATAAGATAAAAGTAAAATCACTTTCACAAAGCGAAGGAACATTGCTTACAACTCAGACGGGATGTTAATATGTTAGGTTAAGGCACCTCTCATCACAGCACGTCGAAAGCATACCATAAAATTAATTATTGAAAGCCTTAGAGCAGTAGCACGCACAGGGATAGTCTTCCTTCTGATCCCAAGGAATGCGCGTCTGGTGGTATCATCGTATATAAAATCACGGCTGCATTGGATGAACTCCAGCTCTCGGCATCAAGACCGACAAAGAGCCTATTGGACCTAGCAAGGAAAGAAAGTCGCAGAAGGGGGCGCAGCGGGAGACAACTAAAAACACTTCTACTCGGTGGGGGACACCTAATTATCTGGGGGCTATCTACTCCAACTGGATGGCCAATGGCTGGAAATGGGTAGGAGGGAACTGCAACTAAAAAAAGCCCCAGTAAGGCTACTTTTATATGCATTAAATATAGGCTAGAAAAAAATAAGACAGATAGTCCTCTTGAGCCACCCACCCTTAGCTTGTTTGGTTTGGACCCTTACGTTCGGTACACTCGTTAGGAAGCGAAGGGCTATAAAAAGGACAGCTTTCCTACTCACTAGCTTTAAAGTAAGGCTCTCCTAATGGCTCGTATTCACCTCTTCCCTCGGCTGGAACTACCACTCAAACTAGATCGCTGACAGAAGGAAGGTAACTAGAAGGGCTTAAAACTGGCCTGGTAAGAGACTCCACTCCAATGAGAACTCAAACTGGATCAAATGCAGGGTTTTCCTATTGCAGACTTTGACTAGATGACTCCAACAGTATGGGCTTAAAAAAAAACTCCAAATGGAGGGGATTATCTTAGCACTGCTTATGAATAGGCAACTACTGGAACTGGATGTAAAAAATTGCCCAGCCCTCTTTCCTAAGAAATAAGTACTGATTGATACAGGCTTGATCACTGGATTGGCTGCAAGAAAACTACTGTTCACTCGAGCAAAGCGAGAGGAAACGAACAATGGATGGCTTGCCCTTCTTTGCTTGATACTAGCTCTCAGGCTTGACGCTTTCCCCCTCTCCCACTATATATGTAACTTCGTCCCCCTCCCCGGGTCGAGTAAAAAACTTGCCTGCTTGTGCTTTCTAACTGGCTTGCCTTTGGAAGCTTGATGCTGCGGTCAATCCAGCAAGCGCTTAGGCAAGATTACGTATGAGTAGAAGCTTTCTCCCAAGCAAATTTCGATGAATAATAATAGCAGCAAGTAGATCATAGACTAACTCATAGCTATAATCCTTCAATTCGCTACGATCTTTCTTCTCTTATGAAATTTTGAGTGCTTAAGAAAGCATAGCAAACATATAAAAGCATCTGACATCCCAATTAAGGTACGTATGCGCCCCCTTCCCGCCCTTGCATCACTCTCGTGCTCACAGGCTGGTTGGTAGAGCTGGTAGGGGGAGAACACCCTCTTTTCCAGCAGCTGATTTAACCGAACCCTGAAAATGCGCTATAAGTCGAAGTTAGAGATTGAACCTTTTCGTGAAGGACATAGGACTGATTTTACCACCTCATAAGGAAAAGCTTTCTTCCTCGGATTGATGTGGGGCAGGAATGGTATCGACAGAGCGAGGGGCTAAGACGGATAAGGAGATGTTCTCAGATGCTTTTAGATAGGGATCGGAGCTACTGGCAAT